TATTTTTTTATAAGTTCATTGACGAAGTTCTATTTACTCAACAAATTTTCCCCTCCTCTTTTGTTTGTCCACCACTTTTATAGTATACGTAATTATTAATTATTGTAATAGAATTTATAATATAATAATTAATAAAATACGCAATAACTCCAAAAAACGTTCTGATACATCTGTAAAAAACAGAAACTAACACTAGGAATGTTTGACGAACAGTATAAAGAATCATTATTATTTCGACACAAGAAAAGGATTTTTCACACCCCTTTTCTTGTGTCGAAGACTAGGAAGACGAATAAACCCTCCCAGAAATATTTGCTCCCTTCATTTATATTTATCCGTTCTATTTCCCGTTTACTTTTGGATAGGATCTAGCCAAAGTGAAATGTATTAGAATGAAATGCATTTTTTACATTTCAATCTGACAATAGCAACATAGCCCCAATTTTGAAAAAAAAAAAGAAGGGGTCAAGTCAAATAGTCTTTCTATATACTATGTCTAGGAATATCGTACAAGGAATTCCCGGCATCTCATAGAAAAAGAATCTAAAAGAACAAAATTCTTTTTCTAATTTCATTTTTTATATAGATAATTGCTAATGCTTTTTACAAACTTGATGTCGATAAATACGCCAGTCTAGAAATTCATTTCGGACAATTGAACCTTCTCGAACTGTTTCTTTTTAAGAACCAAAAAGATTTGTGCCAAAATCACAGATGCGAAGAAGAACAAAAGACCTTGTACACGTAATGGATCTTGAAGTACTATTTCTGCATCTCCCTGACCAAATCCGCCCACATTAGGATTACTTGTCAACGGTTGATCCAATTTGATAGATTCACCTTCTGAAACAAGAAGTTCTGGCCCCGGAGGGATAATATCAACCACTTGACGTCCATCGGATGCATCCGCTATGGTTATTTCGTATCCCCCCTTTTCTTTTCGTAGGATTTTGCTTACTATACCTGATGCTGTAGCATTATAAACTGTATTGTTACTCTTGCTCCCATCAGGATAAATTTGGCCCCTTCCTCTGTTTCCGCCTACGTATATAGGATATTTTAAGAAGTGAATGTCTTTCTTAGTAGCGGGGTCGGGGGAAAGAATAGGAAAGGTGATTTCACTATATTTCTTACCAGGAACAGGGCCTATGACAAGAATATTTTTTTGGTTGGGGCGATAACTCTGAAAAGACAGATTGCCCATCTTTTCTTTTATCTCGGGGGAAATACGATCGGGAGGGGCTAATTCAAAACCCTCTGGTAAAATAAGAACAGCCCCTACATTCAAACCCCCCTTTTTACCATTAGCAAGAACTTGTTTCAGTTGCATATCATAGGGAATTCGAACAACTGCTTCAAATACAGTATCGGGAAGTACCGCTTGCGGAACCTCAATATCCACTGGTTTATTAGCTAAATGGCAATTGGCGCATACAATACGTCCAGTGGCTTCTCGTGGATTTTCATAACCCTGCTGTGCAAAAATGGGATATGCATTTGAAATGGATGTACGAGTTATGATATATATCATGAGCGATATGGAAATAGATCGAGTAATCTGTTCCTTTATCCAAGAAAAAGTATTTCTAGTTTGCATGGTCCAACCATTGATCCCGAAAATTTCTACAATAAATTGGGGTAGGTCACTAATGGAGTTTCCTATCCACGATTCTGTTATTTACTGGAATAATAATAATTTGACTGGATTAATATATAGGAATATAGGATGAATCTCCGGGATGGGTAGAAATATAAAGTTTTTTTCAATGCTTTGCTTATGTACAACTGCAAAGTAATAAGAAACATTATAATTAGATTAGGTAGATAATTTTTCAGTCATTCATTGAATGATAAATCACTACAAGTGACGGAGATACGCGATTTAAATAACGGAAAATCCAATATTTTAAAATTGTATCTAGAATGACTGGAAAAGTGGAAACAAGGCCAGATATAATTTGATCATTATGAACAAATCCAAAATCCTTGTAGACAAAGCCAATCAGCAGTTCCCAACCATGGGGCGAATGAAATCCGATACATAAATCAGTTAATAAAAGAAGAGAAAAAGCTTTTATTGTGTCACTTAAGTTATATAGGAATTCCTGAGCCCAAGAGTTAAGAATAACAAGTTCTTTATTACCCAAAATAGAATAACCACTTAGAATAATGAAACAGATTATATTTGTCGAGAAGTGCAAAATCGTATGAATACGACCCTCATTGTGTATCTTGATTAATTGGATTGTTTCTTTGTGAATTCCTATACGAAGGTTTTGTAGATGTGTCTCCGAGTATTCCTTGATCATTTCCTCTAAGAGGAGGAGTTCCTTTAATTCTTTGAATTTTTCTAGAATACTATTTTCTTCAATATCATTCAAAAAAGTTTCGGATTGCCTAGTATTCCACCAATTTGTAATCCATGATTCCAGACTTTTTTGAAATGAGAGCGAAATCCACCAAGGCAAAAATACTATAGATGCAAGATAGAAAATAGGAGTTAATGCTTTCTTTTTTGCCATTTTTTCATCTGTGAATTGTTAATGAATCTTATTCGTCGACTTTATGTAATCTAATATTTCTCTCACGCATCGGTTCTATTACAAGTTATCGAATCTATGAATCTATTCACTCTTTTTTATTATTATTTTTTTTTTATTGTTCCATATATGTCTGCTTTGACTCGAATGGATGTTCTGAAGAAATTTCAATTAAGTTATGTTATAGAAAAAGAGGATTCTTGCGTTTTTGCCCTCCTGCTGAGAAAGCATGCATTTGTCGGCTCATTTCTTAAAATACTTCAATTGGTACACGCAAGAAATAGGCCAATTCAGCAGCTTTTTGTTCCATTTCCCGTGGAGTAAAATTCTCATCAGTACGAGTCAATGGAATGGCTCCCTGGCCTTTGATATCCATATAAAGGACACGACGAGCATAAATACCCTCTTTAACTTCTACTCTGACGGACTGAATATCTTTTATAAGAAATCGGAGGAAGACCCGACGATTTTTTCCAGGAAATCCCCAACGAAAAATACACACTATTCCGTCTTTTCTATCAAATCGATCATAACCACTACCTACATTCCACGAAATTGTGCACCACAAATAAGAGCTAATAAAAAGACCCGCGATCCCATAGAAAGACATCACAATTCCTTGTGGAAAAAAAACAATTTCCTGAGACGGAAATAAAGATATCAAATTTCTACCAAGATAACTCGAGGTTCCAACCAACAAGAATCCTAATGAACCTAAAAAAAGGATAACAGCCCAGCAGAAATTACTTGTTTTTCGAGCCCCTCTTATAGGTTCTATCCATATATGTTCTGATCGACAACTCATACTTGATCCAGTTGCTTTTTTTTGGAATTGAGAGAATACCCCAAATGAATTTTACTTTAGTCCTTTTGTTTCCGAAGTAACTCGCATCAACTAGCACTAGTTTGATGTGAACCTTTAGGAGTAATTCATTAAATTGGTTAGATCTAAACTAATAACATACCCTTCGTATGATCTCACTAAAGATAGCCACATGCATATAGATAGACCAACTTTACAATTCAGCCGTCCGCCAATTCGGGTCTATTTGAAAATAGCTAGAATATAGCATTTTGGGAGATTTTCGTCGGAAGACGCTTATACCATATTTTGCTAAAAGGATATCTGTGTTATGATACAAGCGTCAGTTTAAAAATGAGATTTTGTGCCCTCGGCTCTAAACAATCTTGTTTTTTTGAACATGAAGAAATAAAGAAGCCATTGCGATTGCCGGAAATACTAGGCCTACTAAAGGGACCAAAACAGAGGGAAAGTTAAGAGTTGTCATAGAATGGGTACCTCGCTTTACTATTTGTACCTGTTATTATTATTTAGATTTTATATTTATAGAATATAAAGATATTATATATAAAGATATCTTATATCTTATTATAAGTATAATTTGATAATTCTAAATTGGAATTATTATTACTTAATATCTCTCTAATCTATTCTAATTCTAAATGAGTATATAATGTAGTTTTTCATCCCTCTACATGAAAGATTTGAAAGGATATGGATGAGATATTATTTGATTCATTTTTTTCTCTTGTCTTCAAATTGAATTTACTAAGCAAAAAGTTTCTTAAAAATGAATTCGATTCTATTTATTTAGTTTTATATATTAAAGGGTTTGTTAGAATCCCATCCAGCAGGGATTCTTAGTCAAAATAGGATTATCGTAAGGTATAGAAAGATAAAATTCTATTATTCCGATAAACTAATTACTTGTTTGCTCAAAATAATTCAACTGCATGTTCTAATTTTGATTCAAAGGAAAGAAAGTGTGGAGTTGAAATAACTCACTCAGAACGCTTTTTAAAGGATTACGTGGTACGATTAGATCGAATAAGCCCTTCTGGAATAAATACTCAGCCGCTTGTGAACCTTCGGGTACTGTTTTATTTAATGTTTGTTCAATTACTCTTTTACCCGCAAAGGCAATGTAGGCATGGGGTTCGGCAATAATGATATCCCCCAACATACCAAAACTAGCTGTCACCCCGCCGGTAGTAGGAGATGTAAGGATTGGTACATAGAATAACTTTTTATTTGATTGATAATCATATAAAGCAGCAGATATTTTAGCCATTTGCATCAAGCTCAAACTTCCTTCTTGCATGCGTGCCCCTCCGGAAGCACACACTATAATAAGAGGTAGAAATTCTTTAGTGGCGTATTCAATCAAACGGGTAATTTTCTCCCCAACTACGGATCCCATACTACCCCCCATAAACTGAAAATCCATAACCCCAATTGCTACGTTAATACCGTTTAATTGCCCTATACCTGTTTGAATAGCCTCGGTTAATCCTGTCTTTCTTTGATAAGAATCGATACGATTTTTATAAGGCTCCTCCTCCGAATGAAATTGAATGGGATCCAGAGAGACCATGTCTTCATCCATAGGCTCCCAAGTACCCGAATCAATCAAAAGTTCGATTCTATCAGAACTACTC